ATGAGCGATACGGAAATGGATCGAGTAATCTCTTTCTTTATCCCAAAAAAGGTATTTTTAGTTTGCATGGTCCAATCATTGATCCCGAAAATTTATACAATAAAATTAGGCAGGTCGCTAGTATAGTTCCCTATCTATAATTTTGCTATTTACTTAAATATAAATAATTTTACTGGAATATTGGAGGAATCCCTTGGATGGGTAGAAAGAATAAGTACAATTTTGAATGTTTTGCTTATCTACAAAGTAACAAATATTATAATTGGATCGTTCGATCATTTTTCAGTCATTCATTGAATGATAAATCACTACAAGTGAAGGAGATACACGATTTAAATAACGAAAGATCCAATATTTAAAAATTGTATCTAAAATGACTGGAAAAGTAGAAACAAGACCGGATATAATTTGATCATTATGAGCAAATCCAAAATCTTTGTAGACAGAGCCAATCATTAGTTCCCAACCGTGGGGCGAATGGAATCCTATACATAAATCAGTTAATAAAAGAATAGAAAAGGCTTTTATTGTGTCGCTTAAGTTATATAGGAATTCTTGAACCCAAGAGTTAAGAATAACAAGTTCTTCATTACCTAGAATAGAATAACCGCTTAGAATAACGAAACAGATTATATTTGTCGAGAAGTGTAAAATTGTATGCGTGCGATCCTCATTGTGCATCTTGATCAATTGGATCGTTTCTTTGTAGATTTCGATGCGAGGCTTTTGTAAATGTGCTTCCGGGTATTCCTTTAACATTTCGTCCAAACGTAGGAGTTCCTCTAAGTCTATGAATTTTTTTAGAATACTCTTTTCTTGAATATCATTCAAAAAAATTTCGGATTGCCTAGTATTCCACCAATTAGTAACCCAAGATTCCAGACTTTTATTAAATGAGAGAGAGATCCACCAAGGCAAAAATACTATAGATGCAAGATATAGAAGGGAAATGAATACTTTCTTTTTTGCCATTTTTTCGTCTGTGAATTTTAAAATTTTTACTGAACGCACCTCCTTCGTCGACTCTATACGATACTAATATTTCTATCAAGCATAAGTTCTATTACAAGTTATCGAGCCCATGAATCTATTTACGATTTTTTTTGTGATTCAGTACAGTGGTTAGTCCTTGAATTTAGAAAGAATACAGAAATAGAATAAGAAAAAGCCCACTTCAAATTAATAGTAGTTGGATTGCGAGACGAAAGAACTCCCGTTCTATCAAAATATCAAATATTTCTAAAAAAAAAATGCTTTACTTTATTATATTATGATTTATTATGAAATGTTTTGTTTTAATATATGATGAATCTATTATTTAGATTTGTTACTGAATTGAGTTAAGTGGGTTTACATACGCATAAAAAAAATTGTGGACACAAACAATTTTGTTTTAGAATTATTTCGTATACGTTTGCTTTGGCTCGAATAAGCGTTCTGACGAAACTTCAGTTAAGTTATGCTATATAAAAAAACGAGGATTCTTGAGTTTTTTCTCTCTTGCAAAGTATTCATTCTTCAGTTCCTTTTTTCAAAATACTTCAATTGGTACACGCAAGAAATAGGCCAATTCAGCAGCTTTTTGCTCAATTTCTCGTGGAGTCAAATTCTCATCAGTACGAGTCAAGGGAATGGCCCCCTGGCCTTTGATTTCCATATAAAGGACACGACGAGCATAAATACCTTCTTTAATTTCTATTCTGATGGACTGAATGTCTTTCATAAGGAATCGGAGGAATATGCGACGATTTTTTCCAGGAAATCCCCAACGAAAAATACACACTATGCCCTCTTTTATATCGAATCGATCATAACCACTACCTACATTCCACGAAATTGTGCACCACAAATAGGAGCTAATAAAAAGACCTGCGATCCCATAGAAAGACATCACGATCCCTTGTGGAAAAAAAATTATTTGCTGAGAAGGAAATAAAGATATAAAATTCCTACCAAAATAACTGGACGTTCCAACCAATAAAAACCCTAATGAACCTAAAAAAAGAATAAAGGCCCAGCAGAAATTACTTGTTTTTCGAGACCCCGCTATAAGTTCTATCCATATACGTTCTGATCGCCAACTCATACTATAACTAGACCTAGTTGCATTTTATTGGAATTGGGAGAATAACAAAAATAAATTTTATTTTACTTTTTTTTGTTTCCGAAGTAACTCTCATCAACCAGCACTATTATGATGTGAACGTTTAGGGGTAATTCATCGAATTTCTTAGATCCAAACTAAAATAATAACATCCCTTTCATATGATATATGATTTCCGAATACATAATACATATAGATATATTGACTTTACATTTCAGAAATTATCCCCGATCCCGATCTATTTGAAAATAGTTATAATTCATTTACCCATAATATCATGTTTATACATACATAAGAGCTTATGCCCGAAGGAAGCCACATGTTATACCATATTCTACTAAATAGATATCCGTGTTATGATCCAAGTAAGTCTTGAAAAAAAAAAGATTTGTCCTTATTGTATCTAAAAAATCTTGTTTTTTTGAACATAAAGAGATAAAGAAGCCATTGCAATTGCCGGAAATACTAAGCCCACTAAAGGAACAAAAATTGAGGGGAAGCTGTTGAGAGTTATCATAGAATGGGTACCTCGATTTAATATTTGTACCTGTTATTTATTGTTATATTTATTGTTTTATATTAATATTTTAACCTTATCCTTATATTGTTATAAAGATATATTATAATTCATATATAATTGTTATATTATACTAAGTATACCTAAGTGAGTATATATACTTAATAGGGAGTATATAAGTATATGTTTTAATAAATATATATTAATTAATAAAATCCAATAAATATGTAAATAAATGGACCTATAAATCTTTCTACATGTTTCTACATGAAATATATGTATGATAATCCACCCTTTATATTATTCGTATTATTAGTTATTATCTTGTTCTTGTCTTATAAATTTAAAAATTTTATAAAATTTACTAAAAAAAAGGATTTATTACAAATTCTCAAAGAATTCATTATAATAATACGATCCAACAAAAAGGATTTTTAGTGGGGGGTGATTTTCGGGAGATATAGAAAGATGCAAGACCTTGTTAACCAATTTCACGGAAGAAATAATTCACTCTTTTATTTTGTTTAATCGGGATTTCCTGGTTAGTAACCAGGAATATCGATAAAAAGATGATCTGGATGGTTCTTTCTACAATTAAATCTTATGTTACCAAAGAAAAAATCCATTCTTCGTATTTTTACTTTGATTCCTATAAATTAAATAACTACTTGATCACCACACATAAAAAATTTTTTTAAGTTTTAATAAATTAATACTCTTATTAAATTAAGACTCTAAGGCTCTACTTGATCTAATTTTGATTCAAAGGAAAGAAAGCATGTAGCCGAAATAACTCACTCAGAACGCCCTTTAAAGGATTACGTGGTACGATTGGATCGAATAAGCCCTTATGGAATAAATATTCAGCCACTTGTGAATCCTCGGGTACTGTCTTATTCAATGTTTGTTCAATTACTCTTTTACCCGCAAATGCAATGTAAGCATTGGGTTCGGCGATAATGATATCTCCCAACATACCAAAACTGGCCGTCACCCCACCTGTGGTAGGGGATGTAAGGATTGATACATAAAATAACTTTTTATTTGATTGATAATCATATAAAGCAGAAGATATTTTAGCCATTTGCATCAAGCTCAAACTTCCTTCTTGCATGCGTGCTCCTCCGGAAGCACACACTATAATAAGAGGTAAAAATTGATTGGTAGCATACTCGGCCAAACGTGTGATTTTTTCGCCTACTACAGATCCCATACTACCCCCCATAAACTGAAAATCCATAACTCCAATTGCTACGGGAATACCATTTAGTTGGCCTGTGCCTGTTTGAACGGCCTCAGTTAATCCTGTATTTTTTTGATAAGAATCAATACGATCTTTATAAGGTTCCTCCTCCGAATGAAATTCAATGGGATCCAGAGAGACCATGTCTTCGTTCATAGGATCCCAAGTACCGGGATCAATCGAAAGTTCGATTCTATCGAAACTACTCATTTTCAAATGACATCCACACTGTTCACAAATATTCATTTTTGATTTTAAAAATTTTTTATAATTTAATCCATAACAATTTTCGCATTGAATCCACAAATGCCTGTATTTTTGAGTTACATTTAAATTATTAGAACTTATAGTAAAATCACTACCATCTGTGCTAGTTTTTATACTGGAACTCTCGCTTTTACTACTATTTACGCTTTCGCTACAAATGTAACTATAAATGTAGCTGTCACTGTAATTGTCACTATTGCTTAAAATATAACTATCAATACAAATTTGAGAACGAAGATAACTGTCAATGCAACTATTAATGTGATTATTCCAAATATAATGAGAATTAGTATCATACACGTAACGGTCGTGGCGAGTATCGTTACTTTTAGGTGCATTATTTATATAACTAGAAGTCTGATAATTATAAAAAGAACTTTTTAGTTCACTTAGAAAAGAACGGTCGTTGTCAATCTCAAAATTTTTATTTTCAATATCAAAATATATGGAATAGCTGTCCCTATTACTATCCCTAACGAAAAAAGTGTCAGCAGATATGAAATTCCGAATGTATCTGTCGCTGACTAAATGATCAACATTACTGTAATTAGACTTGTCATTACAATTTAAAATGTCTTTATCCATATCATTTATAATTGGATCTTCACTTACACTGGTATTTTCAAAAGGACCGAGGCTGTCCATTGATTTACTTAGCCTACACCTGTATTCTAACTCCCCATTAAACAACATCGAATGGAACCGACATTTTTCCATAGAACTTTCTTGCCCCTATTTACATGAAAATACAATAAATGAATAGTCATTCGATGAAAATCATTTGAATATTCCGATCAGAATAAACATATAAATCCAATCACTAGGGTATATTGAAAAAAAAAGTTGTTTCTCCTATGCTATGAATATAA